GCGAAACGTATAGTTCTTTTTACGCGGGGTCCGGAGGAAGCAGCGAATGCCGACCCTAGTATCAAAACGATGACGAAGCCTAATGAAATAGAAGAAGTGGGTATGCTAGATTATCCTTATGAAGCGGATTTTCGTCGAGACATAATCACAGGTTCTATGCGTGTTCAAAGACGTAAAACCTTTACGGGGAAAATGTTTCCCTTATATCCGTATTCCCCACTTTTTTTCGACAGGGTAGGATTTTCTTGGGATGTTCTTTTCGAACCATTCATATTATCAGTAATTGAGATTTACGACCTAATACAAGACATTTTTAGAAAGGGGATAAAAGGAAGCGTAGCAAAAAGAATAAAGAGGTTGAAAAAACAAAAAAAAATGTACATGGAGGAAAACAAAAGCTACGAAGAGATTCAAAAAGAAGTCAATGAAATGGAAAAGGGGCGGGACGGGCAGACGGAAATGGAACGAATAGACAGGACACGAGAAAGAATATCAGACCTCTATGATATCCTTATTTATGCTCATGGAATAAGAGCTTTGATTTTACTAATTCAGTCGAGGCTTAGACAATCTATTGTATTACCTTCGTTGATACTAGCTAAAAATATTGTCCGTTTCTTATTACGCCAAGAGTCCGAGTGGGAGCAGGATATAAGGGAGATGAATAGAGAAGTGTATGTTATATGCACCTATAATGGTATGCCAGTACTAGAAACAGGAAGAAACGGAATTTTTACTCAAAACTGGGTCGCGGAGGGTATACAAATAATGATACGATTTCCTTTCCGTCTGAAACCTTGGCACCGATCTAAGATACGACCTTCTCGTAGGGATCAAAATGCAAAGCAGGAAAGTCCTGCTGCTTTTTTAACGGTTTGGGGACTGGAAACTGAGCGTCCTTTTGGTTCTCCTCTCGTAGGACTTGGTATTTTGTTTTGTTATTATTTTGGACCCCCTTTGAAAAAACTCCAAAAAGCAATTCGAAAATGGAGTTTTCGAGTTCTAAAAAGTTTCAAAGAAAGAACAAAATTTTTGTTTCTAAAGGTCCCAAAAGAACCAAAAAAATGGAGAGAGGATTCGAGTGAAATAAAAAAAGATTCTATAATCAATAATCAGATTATTCATGAATCATCCATTCAAACCCGATCTATGGATTGGACAAATTATTCACTGACAGAAATAAAAATGAAAGATCTGACTGATAGAACAAGCACAATCAGAAATCAAATCGAAAGAATTACAAAAGACAATAAAAATGGATTTCGAACTCTAAAGATAAATATTAGTCCTAACAAAACAAGTTATGGTGCTCAAAAATTAGCATCACTAAAAAATCTTTTTCAGATATTCAAAAGAAGAAATGATCGATTAATCCGTAAATCACATTTTTTTTTAAAATGGATCGTGGAAAGGATATACACGGATATCCTTCTAGAGAGCTTTCCATATATCATTAATCGTCTTACTAATAGTCTTTATAGGCCCATGCTCATTATCAAACTTTTTCGTAAATTAAAAAAAAAATATATTTTTGATACAAAAGAGAAAAAGATAATTGAGCGTATTTCAACTATACAAAAAAAACTTTCACCTTCTCGTATTCGTCATAAGATTCAGACGAAGTCGGGGGTTTCTTTTAAATTATCCCTCGTGTCACAGGCCTATGTATTTTACAAATTATCACAAACCCAGGTTATTAACTTGTATAAGTTAAGATCTGTCCTTCAATATGACGGAGCATCTTTATTTCTTAAGAATGAAATAAAAGATTTTTTTCGAAGACAAGGAATAATTTCTTCCGAATTAAAGCATAAGAAACTTCAGAATTCTGGAATGAATCAATGGAAAAATTGGTTAAAGAGTCATTATCCATACGATTTCTCTGAGCAAAAATGGTCTGAATTAGTACCGCAAAAATGGCGAAATATAGTCAATCAACATTGTAGGGTTGAAAATCAAAATTTAATCAAACGGGATTCATCTGAAAGAGAGGAAAAGGTTTCGTTATTGCTAAATAAAAACGATCATTTTCTAAAAATGTATAGATATGATCTTTTAGCATATCAATCGATTTATTATGAAGATAAGAAGGACTCATATAATTACAACATACATAAACCGAAATTTGTTGATATGGGGGCGAGTATCCCTATTACTAATTTTATAAGAAAAGATTATTTTATGTATATAAAAAATCCAGATAGAAAATATTTTGATACGAAAGGTCTTTTTTATCTCAAAATTAATAAAGATAAAGAAATCAACCCATCCAATCAAAAAAAGAAAAGAAACCCCTTTGATTGGATGGGAATGAATGAAGAAAGACTAAATCGTCCTGTATCGAAGCCGATACCTTGGTTATTCCCACAATTTGAGTTATTTTTTAATGTATATAAAATGAAACCGGGGTTTATACCAATTCATTCACTTATTTTTAATTTTAATGAAGATGTTAGTCAAAATAAAAATATCACTAAAAATAAAAAAGGGGATCTTCTACTATCAAATGAAAAAGAAAAAAAAGATTTTGAATTAGAGAATCAAGAAGAAAAAAAAACCACAGGTCAAAGAGATCTCGCATCAGATGCCCAAAACCGAGGGAACCCTGAATCTGTTCTCTCAAACCAACAAAAATATATGGAAGAACTTTATACGAAATCAGATATGAAAATGGGTAGAACGAAAAATAAATCCAAAAGCATTTGGACTTGGGAAATAGACTTTGGTGCGTTCATGAAAGGATCTTTTGCTTTGCAATTGAAATGGCTGCTGAGTCCTTTGACTATGGAATTTTTCGATTATGCGCTGTCCGTACTTGAATGGGAAAAGGAAAGCAGAATGACAACAAAGTTTGGTTTCGGCTTTCTTAAGAAGGAGGAGTTAACTCTGGATCCAATGCTAATCCGGGATTTGAATCTTTCAAAAATCCTAAAAGAGGGAATATTTCTTATCGAACCCGTTCGTATACCTGTAAAACATAATGTAGAATTTCTTATGTATCAAACCATAAGGATTTCTTTGGTTCATGAGATTAAACAAAAAAAGAATCAAAAAAGATACAGAGAAATTATGGATAAGAATCATTTTGAGGAATCGATTGCAAGACACCAAATGATGACGAAAAATAGAAACAAAAATCATTATGATTTGCTTGTTCCTGAAAATCTTTTATCGTCTAGACGGCGTAGAGAATTGAGAATTCTAAGTTGTTTCAATTCAAGGAATAGTAATTGTGTGGATAAAAATGCAGTATTTTGCAATGGGAACAAGGTAAAAACCTGCGGTCAATTTTTGGATGAAAGCAAAGATCTTGATAGAGATAAAATAAAATTAAAATTATTCCTTTGGCCGAATTATCGATTAGAAGATTTAGCTTGTATGAATCGCTATTGGTTTGATACTAATAATGGTAGTCGTTTCAGTATGTTAAGGATACATATGTATCCACGATTGAAAATTGATTGATGATACAATTGTCTTATATATCCCCTACCCTATATATCGGGTGGATAAATAGCTGCGCATATGCCTTGTCTTACATCCCTTTTTGATACATGAATACTAATTCAATGACGTATCAATTAGATCATAAAATGAATCAATAAGGAAATTCGGATTGATTCTTGTGTATACCAGATCAAAATACCTCGCATTATTATTACTGATCAGTCAAATTCATATTCGTAAAATAAAAATAGTAAATTAATAAAAAAATTGACGCAATATATATTTATATGGATTTCTGTAGTTATGCCAAAAAATGAATTCATCTCAGTTAGTTCGCAAGAAGAAAAAAAAGGGTCTGTTGAATTTCAAGTAGTATGTTTCACCAACAAGATACGGCGACTTAGCTCACATTTGGAATTACACAAAAAAGACTATTCATCTCAGAGAGGTCTACGGAAAATTTTGGGAAAACGTCAACGGCTTCTGGGTTATTTTTTACACAAAAATAGAGTACGCTATAAAGAATTAATCAGCCAATTGAATATTCGAGAGATAAAAAAACGTTAATTTGAACAATTCTTTTCTTTGATTTAGATGAACTTCTTTTTGTTTTCAGCAATTCATGGAAGAAGAAATAAGGAAAAAACTTATGACTGGACCAGGTACAAGAAAAGATCTAATGATAGTTAATATGGGGCCTCACCACCCATCAATGCACGGCGTTCTTCGACTCATTGTTACTTTAGATGGAGAAGATGTTATTGACTGTGAGCCAATAATAGGCTATTTGCACAGAGGAATGGAAAAAATTGCGGAAAACCGAACAATTATACAATATTTGCCTTATGTAACACGGTGGGATTACTTAGCTACTATGTTCACAGAAGCAATAACTATAAATGCACCAGAGCAATTAGGAAACATTCAAGTACCTAAAAGGGCTAGCTATATCCGAGCTATTATGTTGGAGTTAAGTCGTATAGCGTCTCATTTATTATGGCTTGGGCCTTTTATGGCGGATATTGGTGCACAAACCCCCTTCTTCTACATTTTCAGAGAAAGAGAATTGATATATGATCTATTCGAAGCGGCCACTGGCATGAGAATGATGCATAATTATTTTCGAATCGGAGGAGTCGCTGCCGATCTACCTTATGGTTGGATAGATAAATGTTTGGATTTCTGTGAGTATTTTTTAACAGCAATTGCTGAATATCAAAAGCTTATTACGCGAAATCCTATTTTTTTAGAACGAGTTGAGGGGGTAGGCATTATTGGCGGAGAAGAGGCAATAAATTGGGGATTGTCAGGACCAATGTTACGGGCTTCCGGAATACCATGGGATCTTCGTAAAGTTGATAATTATGAATGTTATGAAGAATTTGATTGGGAAGTTCAATGGCAGAAGGAGGGCGATTCATTAGCTCGTTATTTAATCCGAATTGGGGAAATGGTGGAATCCGTAAAAATTATTCAGCAAGCTCTAGAAGGAATTCCCGGAGGGCCATATGAAAATTTGGAAAGCCGGCGCTTTAATATAGTAAGAGATCCTGAATGGAATAATTTTGAATATAGATTCATTAGTAAAAAGCCGTCTCCCGCTTTTGAGTTATCGAGACAAGAACTTTATGTAAGAGTCGAGGCCCCAAAGGGCGAATTGGGAATTTATTTGATAGGAGATCAGAGTTCTTTTCCGTGGAGATGGAAAATTCGCCCGCCGGGTTTTATAAATTTACAAATTCTTCCTCAGTTAGTTAAAAGAATGAAATTGGCTGATATTATGACAATACTAGGTAGCATAGATATCATTATGGGAGAAATTGATCGTTGAAATGATAATTGAGACAACAGGAGTACAAGCTATTAATTCTTTTTCTATATTGGAATCCTTAAAAGAAGTCTATGGGATTATATGGATGCTTGTACCTATTTTTATTCTGATTTTGGGAATCACAATAGGTGTACTAGTAATTGTATGGTTAGAAAGAGAAATATCCGCAGGGATACAACAACGTATTGGACCTGAGTATGCCGGTCCCTTGGGAATTCTTCAAGCTCTAGCAGATGGAACAAAACTACTTTTCAAAGAAAACCTTCTTCCAGCAAGAGGAGATGGGGGGTTATTTAGTCTTGGACCCTCCATAGCAGTCATATCAATTCTACTAAGTTATTCAGTAATTCCTTTTAGCTATCGACTTATTCTAGTCGATCTCAGTAATGGTGTTTTTCTATGGATAGCCATTTCCAGTATTGCTCCCATCGGGCTTCTTATGTCAGGATATGGATCAAACAATAAATATTCCTTTTTAGGTGGTCTGCGGGCTGCTGCCCAATCTATTAGTTATGAAATACCATTAACTCTTTGTGTGTTAGCAATATCTCTACGTGCGATTCGTTAAAGCATAAATTTTCCACCATTTTTTCTTTCGAAAGTTTTCTAAGAATAAACTAAACCAGATAGTTAGATGAGTGAAAGAAAACAGCCTTTTAATTCGCAGTAAAAAGATTGAGTCTCATTTCCCTATGTACAAGAATTGCGCCACGAGTCATAGAAGCAAATAGAAGGAGTAAAGAAAAACTATTTACCCCAAGACAAGTTGATTTGTTATCATGGCTTGAAGCGGGTTAAACAGATCGATTCTTTGGAGTTCGTGCTATCATATCTATTACTATACAAGACACGAATTGTCGAAGAGATTGAGCAAAACTGAGTGGATGGTTAGGAACACCAAGGTACACAAAGGATTTGTAATAGATATTTTCGAAGTTATCGGAAAAATTACACAAAAACGAAATACTAATTGGGGCTTAAAATTAGTAGAAATTTTCAAGTAGTACTCCCCAGAATTCCGATCTAGAGTATGCTGCTATCCACCGATAAAGTGAATGACTATCAGGAACGAAGCAATCCTTTACTTTTTTGCCAAAAAAAGAAATAAAAATAGAAAGAATTAAATTGAAAAATTATTTTTTATTCTTGTCCTATCCTATCCTATAACTGTATTAAGATAAGAGAGCTACACTTCATGACTTCATGTTCATTTTTTTGCGTAATCAAAACGGATAGGGCAAGACTTTTTATTTTACTATTTCTAATAAGAGTGTTTTCGACAGGTTTAAAATTAAGTCTCAATAAAAAACCGAATAAAAAAAAGTAAAGGATGAGATAAATTCAGAAGCCCTTTAGTATAGCAGACAGAATTCCGTTGGTCTAATTCGGGACCTTTCGATTTCTTTTTACTCTATTTATACAAACATATCAATATTAAAGAATATCGAACCAGTCCTTAGATTTATGGGGACCCTCGAGGAGCCGTATGAGGTGAAAATCTCATGTACGGTTTTGTAATAGCGCTGATAACAGTGATCTTATCACCGACTAGAATTATCTAACAGTTTAAGTACAGTTGATATAGTTGAGACACAGTCCAAATATGGTTTTTGGGGGTGGAATTTGTGGCGTCAACCTATAGGATTTGTCGTTTTTCTAATTTCTTCTCTAGCTGAATGTGAAAGATTGCCTTTTGATTTACCAGAAGCAGAGGAAGAATTAGTAGCAGGTTATCAAACCGAATATTCGGGTATTAAATTTGGTTTATTTTATGTTGCTTCCTATCTAAATCTACTAGTTTCTTCATTATTTGTAACAGTTCTTTACTTGGGAGGCTGGAATTTCTCTATTCCGTACATCCCCGTTGCTGACCTTTTTGAAATAAATGCAAGGGATGGAGTCTTTGGAACAATAATTGGGATTTTCATTACACTAGCGAAAACCTTTTTGGTCTTGTTCATTTCTATTACAACAAGATGGACGTTACCTAGACTGAGAATGGACCAATTATTAAATCTTGGATGGAAATTTCTTTTGCCTATTTCTTTAGGAAATTTATTATTAACAACTTCTTCCCAACTCCTTTCACTATAATATAAGCAAAATAGAATAGAATATTTCCTATTCACTAGTAACTAGATTGATAACTTATCTCCAACAAGAGAAAGAAACAAACAAATTTTTTATCGATATTTAGGATATGTTCCCTATGGTAACCGGGTTCCTGAATTATGGTCAACAAACAGTACGGGCAGCTAGGTACATTGGTCAAGGTTTTTTGATTACCTTATCCCACGCTAATCGTTTACCTGTAACTATTCAATACCCTTATGAAAAATTGATTACATCAGAGCGTTTTCGTGGTCGAATCCATTTTGAATTTGATAAATGCATTGCTTGTGAAGTATGTGTTCGTGTATGTCCTATAGATCTACCTGTTGTAGACTGGAAATTAGAAACGGATATTCGAAAGAAACGTTTACTTAATTACAGTATTGATTTCGGAATCTGTATATTTTGTGGTAATTGCGTTGAGTATTGCCCAACAAATTGTTTATCAATGACTGAAGAGTATGAGCTTTCTATGTATGATCGTCATGAATTAAATTATAATCAAATTGCTTTAGGCCGTTTACCGATTTCAATAATTGACGATTACACAATTCGAACTATATTGAATTGGCCTCAATTCAATAAAAAAGAAATACCTTGATTCACGAACCCTATTTTTTGATTACTAGGGTTGTTATTTTTAGTTATTTTCTTTGTAAATAACTAAAAAAAACATCGATTGGTCTGAGTGCTTCATGAAAATTGAGGATTTACTTGAAATTTTTTTAATGTAATGGTTTCAACTATATTCGAACTTGCTTTTCATATAAAGGACGCGATTGGTCTACTAACTGCACCGACATCAATTCGCATGCATTAGAATTGCATTCAACTAGGTAAATAGATCAACTTAACTTATTTTCTCCTGGTCAGTTCAATAAGATCATGCAAGAGTCCGATTTTTATAGCTTTTTTCATCAAATGGATTTACCTGGACCAATACATGATTTTCTTTTAGTCTTTCTGGGATCAGGTCTTATAGTAGGAGGCCTCGGGGTAATATTATTTACCAATCCCATTTTTTCCGCCTTTTCGTTGGGATTGGTTCTTGTTTCTATATCTTTATTCTATATTCTAGCAAACTCTCAGTTTGTAGCTTCTGCACAACTCCTTATTTACGTAGGAGCTATAAATGTTTTAATCATATTTGCTGTAATGTTCGTCAACGGTTTCGAATATGACACAAATTTTCGTCTTTGGACTCTTGGAGACGGAATTACTTTGTTAGTTTGTACCAGTATTTTTGTTTTATTAATTAGTACTATTCTAAATACGTCCTGGTACGGAATTATTTGGACTACAAAATTTAACCAGATTATAGAACAAGATTTGATAAATAATAGTCAACAAATTGGAATTCATTTATCAACAGATTTTTTTCTCCCGTTTGAACTCATTTCTATAATTCTTTTAGTTGCTTTGATAGGTGCAATTGCCGTGGCCCGTCAATAAAATTCAAAATTTTGAAAAGCATCCCAAACGTTATTCTGCTTTATTGGATTCACTCAATTCTATTTTCATTTATGTATACTATAAAAAATATAAAATAGAAAAGTCAATCTATTACTAACAAGTTTCTTTGCTCTGTATTTTTTTGTTATATTCGAGTGAATTAAATTCGTGTTCATATTGAAATTAAATAAATTAAGATTGATAAGGAGTTGCCCAATGATGCTCGAATATGTACTTGTTTTGAGTGCCTATTTATTTTCGATCGGTATCTATGGATTAATCACAAGCCGAAATTTAGTTCGAGCTCTTATGTGTCTGGAACTTATATTGAATGCGGTTAATCTAAATTTCGTAACATTTTCTGACTTTTTTGATAGCCGTCAATTGAAAGGAAACATTTTCTCCATTTTTGTTATAGCGATTGCAGCCGCTGAAGCAGCTATTGGGCCGGCTATTGTTTCGGCAATTTATCGTAACAGAAACTCAACTCGTATTAATCAATCGAATTTGTTGAATAAGTAGTATTCGAATATTATAATATAATTTATAATATAATGTTGAATAAGTAGTATTATTTTATAATATATAATTTATAATATAATGTTGAATAAGTAGTATTATTTTCTAATATAATAATAATATATAATAATAATAATTATTATTTATTATAGAAATTTAAATAGTTAGCAATTCAATTAGATTATTATATATGTAGAATCTTTCAAAAAGTAATAAATCAAAGTATTTTTACCTCTTTTCTAAACCGACCCAGAAAAAGTTGATTCGACAAATTCTGGTGAATCATCGATTCGTCTGGTCTTTAAATATATAATTCATTTACCTTTACATACAATACAGGGTTATACTAGATCGAAAATTAATGAGATTCAACAAAAGGTATAGATTCAATGTCACACTCCGTAAAGATTTATGATACATGTATAGGATGTACTCAATGTGTCCGAGCCTGCCCCACAGACGTTTTAGAAATGATACCTTGGGACGGGTGTAAAGCTAAACAAATAGCTTCCGCACCAAGAACAGAGGACTGCGTTGGTTGTAAGAGATGCGAATCCGCCTGTCCAACCGATTTTTTAAGTGTTCGGGTTTATTTAGGGCATGAAACAACTCGCAGTATGGGTCTAGCTTATTAATACGTTCCAGAAAAATCCACGCGAATCCAGTTTATTTTTGTTTACCGACAAAAACCCGCGCTCGAACTGAAACGAAATAAAAAAATATATCTTATTTTCGGCTTATTCGAGTACGGGTTTTTTAGTCCAAGTTTATTTTGTCTTTACCACGAATTTTTTTCCTTGGTTAACCTTAATTGTAGTTTTGCCTATATTTGCGGGTTCATTAATTTTCTTTCTCCCTCATAGGGGCAATAAGGTAATTAGATGGTATACTTTGTGTATATGTATTTTAGAATTCTTACTAATAACCTATGTTTTCTGTTATCATTTCCAGCCGGACGACCCATTAATACAACTGGCCGAAGATTATAACTGGATTCGTTTTTTTAACTTACACTGGAGATTAGGAATAGACGGGCTTTCTATAGGACCCGTTTTACTGACGGGATTCATCACGACTTTAGCTACTTTAGCAGCTTGGCCGGTTACTCGGGATTCCCGATTATTCCATTTCTTGATGTTAGCAATGTATAGTGGTCAAGTAGGATTATTTTCTTCTCGAGACCTTTTACTTTTTTTTCTAATGTGGGAATTCGAATTAATTCCCGTTTATCTACTTTTATCCATATGGGGAGGAAAGAAACGTCTATACTCAGCTACAAAGTTTATTTTGTACACTGCAGGGGGTTCCATTTTTCTGTTAATGGGAGTTTTGGGTCTTGGGTTATATGGTTCTACTGAACCAACATTAAATTTGGAAACGTTAGCTAATAGATCGTATCCTGTGGGATTAGAAATAATATTCTATATTGGATTTCTTATTGCTTTTGCTGTCAAATCGCCGATTATACCTCTACATACATGGTTACCAGATACCCATGGAGAAGCGCATTATAGTACTTGTATGCTTTTAGCCGGAATACTATTAAAAATGGGAGCATATGGCTTGGTTCGGATCAATATGGAATTATTACCTCACGCTCATTCTATATTTTCTCCTTGGTTGGTGATAGTAGGCACAATACAAATAATCTATGCAGCCTCAGCATCTCTGGGACAACGGAATTTAAAAAAGAGAATAGCATATTCCTCTGTATCTCATATGGGTTTCATAATTATCGGAATTAGTTCTATAACTGATACGGGATTCAACGGGGCCCTTTTACAAATAATCTCTCATGGATTTATTGGTGCTGCGCTTTTTTTCCTAGCAGGAACTAGTTATGATAGAATACGCCTTGCTTATCTCGATGAAATGGGCGGAATAGCCGTTTCAATGCCAAAAATATTCGCACTCTTTAGTACTTTTTCGATGGCTTCCCTTGCGTTACCGGGCATGAGTGGTTTTTTTGCCGAATTAATAGTCTTTTTTGGAATAATTACCAGTCAAAAATTTTTTTTAATGTCAAAAGTCCTAATTACTTTTGGCATGGCAATTGGAATGATATTAACTCCTATTTATTTATTATCTATGTTACGCCAAATGTTCTATGGATACAAGTTATTAAATAGTGCAAACTCTTCTTTTTTTGATTCTGGTCCGAGAGAGTTATTTGTTTCACTCGCTATCTTTCTACCAGTACTAGGTATTGGCATTTACCCCGATTTCGTTCTCTCATTATCGGTTGAGAAGGTACAAGCTATCCTATCGAATTTTTTTTATAGATAGTTTGAATAAAAAACATTTTTTTACGTAACGCAAAAAACGAATTGGAATGAAAATCGGATAGTTTGACGTTTGTGAGAACCATTTGAATCACTATACTACTTGATTGAAATGGTTCTCGACGAGGCCTGCTTCTTTTTATATGTATATGGGATATACCCTGTTCTGTGGTTGTATTCGTCAGGTTAGGTCCTTTCTTCAATTCAATTTTTTAATATAAATGAACCATAACTGTGTAATCCTATTCCTAATAGATTGACCCCAAAATAGCATATCCAAATTATAAGAAATCCTATAGAAGCCACAATTGCAGAATTTTCGCTTTTCAAATTGATATTTGTTTTAATATGCAAATAAATCGCGAATATGGTCCAAGTAATGAATGCCCACGTTTCCTTTGGGTCCCAATTCCAATATGATCCCCACGCTTCATTAGCCCATACTGCTCCTGAAAGAATACCTATGGTTAAAAAGACAAATCCGAGACTAATAATACGTGAACTCCAATGATCTAATTGTTCAATTAACTGGGACCTATAATAATTCCTAATAGAAAAGAGAGAGTTGCCTTGTAAAATGTTATTTTCTTCATTCGTGGATTGTATCTTCCCAAAGAACAAAGACTCGTTTAAGAAAAGTTTTCTTTTACCAAAAGGACTTATAGGTTTTTGAAATGTAATGACTAGAAGAGCTACTGATAATAATGATCCGCATAAAAGGGCCGCATAAGCCAATATCATCATACTTACATGCATCATTAACCATTGGGATTGGAGAGCGGGTACTAAAATCGTGGATTGTTTCATTTGGGCTAAAAAGCCCGAAGTAGCAAAACCCTGAGTAAAAATAGCACCGGGCACCGTTATTGCACTTAAAAATTTTTTATATTTTTTAAAATAAGGAATCATATGAATAATATAAAAATTCCACGAAAGGAAAATTAATGATTCATATAAATCACTTAACGGGAAATGCCCCGAAAAAATCCACCGAATGCCTAATAATCCCGTTATACAGGAAAAAGTAAGTATCATACCCTTTTCTAACGAATCGTCTAGTTCTACTATTTTGTTGACTACTAAAGTTATTAAATGAATTGTAATTACAATTGAAATGGTTGAAAAGGAAATATGATTGAAAAGATGCTCTAAAGTAAAAAATATCATAAGAATAGATATATATAAATATAAAAAGAAAAGAGATCCCTCAATTACAATGCATTAAATCTAAATTAAGAACGAACTTAATCTCATTGTGATGATTATTATTATTAATTCTAGTTCGAGAACTCTTCGATTCTTTTTTCGAATTTCTCAAACGCTTTGCCGCTACTCGGACTCGAACCGAGATGCTCTCGCACTGCTTCCTAAGAGCAGCGTGTCTACCAATTTCACCATAGCGGCTTAAAATATATATATAATATATAATAGCCTACTTCTCTTTAATCGTCGAGATTTAAAGAATCAATGGCGATATTTTCATTTTTATTTTATAAAAATTATTCAAAATTTTTCTTTGCGAAGGACAAGGAATACATGAATATATACACTAGCACTTTAAAATAGAAAGATATATTTTTATTACCCAAGCAAAATTCTTAGTACATACTATCCCACAAAATATAAATTTAAAAATTTTTTTAGTTTTATTTTCAAATACATTAAATTCAGAGATATACTACGAAATCGGGGAGAGGGGCTTTTGAATTGAATCCATTCTATTAAGGATCCCTTTTTGACTAAAGATTTTTTGTTTGCTCTTCCGTCGATATAAAAACCCTTTTCTTTTTTATTGGGTATTGGGATCAATCGGTTGATGGGGAAAGTAAGCATCCCCATCCCATAACTGAAAAACGATACTACAAAAAAGAAGGGTTTAGTTTACATATCAGAAGAGAGAAGCAAGTTCTATTTCATGTTGATCAAAAATATTAATGAATACAAAGCTTTCATTCTATATTTACAATTTCAATGCTTTTGTGTGTTGTATGGATTTTAATTCGAAAGGAAATTTTGTAGAAGTTTTTTTGAGTCAGATCGATTCAGATTATTCTACTATTTGATTACTTATTTTTTGTACAAAAAAACTTTTTGAATTACCGGTGGAAAGAGATTTCGCCAATGAAAAAGCTTTTAATGCTGCCGAATTTCCTTTTCTTTTCCAAATATTTTTACGAATACGTTTTTTGGAAATTGAAGTACGCTTTTTTGGAACTGCCATTTTAAAAAATAGGTTATTCATTGTTCTAGTTGGATGTGAAAGACATCTATTGTTCAAAGCAAAGGAATCTTTCTGTCCTATTTTTTTTAGTTATAGCCCCCTTTTATCTTCTAAGTTTTTTTAGAAACTGATAAATATATGAAAATGCAATATTATGAGAGACTCCCATTTTTTCTATTTTTATGATTCAAATTTCTATTTATGGAATACGGTGTGCCGTAAAAAAAAAGAAGCAAACTTTAGACTTAGATTTAGATTTATGTATATTTATATGACTTTTATTTAACATTTTATTTTTTTCCATGTCATGTAATAAAAGCAACAAGGGGTTAAAATTTTAGAAGAGTTAAGCTACTCTTAACTAATGACTTAATTAAAAACTTTACTCTTTTTAATGAATACGTGGAATTCTTTCTTTTATTTTTTTTAATTAAAATGAGATCAGTTCTTTAGTTAAAGTAAACATGATTTGATATGTTTTTATCATTTTTTAAATTTTATGTTATGTAAAGTCGAAAGTAAAGTCTTGGCTTTGGACTAGAAGACAACCAATCAAAGAGTTTTGCAGATTTGTCGTTTGACCAATTAGAACTTCTTGAGTTGAATATTAATAAAATGTTTTTTCTTCGATTTCGAATAGAAAGAAAATTATATTATTGCATATCTTCATTTTTTTTATTGAACTCTTTTGAAAGAGTTAAGGGTCGGTGAAGCTAAAAAAAAATTTCTTTTTTATGGAACATATATACCACTATTCATGGATCATACCTTTTATTCCACTTACAGTTCCTTTATTAATCGGAGCGGGGCTTCTTCTTTTTCCGACAACAACAAAAAAACTTCGTCGTATGTGGGCCTTTCCTAGTATTTCGTTGTTAAGTCTAGTTATGCTTTTTTCAATAAAATTGTCTATTCAGCAAATACATAGCATTTTTATATATCAATCTGTGTGGTCTTGGACCATCAACAATGATTTTTCTTTAGAGTTTGGTTACTTGGTTGATCCACTAACTTCTATTATGTTAATGTTAATCACTACAGTTGGTATTTTAGTTCTTATTTATAGCGACAATTATATGTCTCATGATGAAGGATATTTGCGATTCTTTGCTTATCTTAGTTTTTTCAATACTTCTATGCTTGGATTAGTTACTAGTTCGAATTTAATACAAATTTATATTTTTTGGGAATTGGTTGGAATGTGTTCGTATTTATTAATAGGTTTTTGGTTTACACGACCTATTGCAGCAAATGCTTGTCAAAAGGCGTTTGTAACTAATCGTGTAGGGGATTTTGGTTTATTATTAGGAATTCTGGGTCTTTATTGGCTAACGGGCAGTTTTGAATTTCGAGATTTGTTTGAAATATTCAACACCTCGATTTCTAATAATGAAATCCATTTTTTAGTTGGAACTGTATGTACTTTTTTATTGTTTGCTGGTGCGGTTGCCAAATCCGCTCAATTTCCACTTCATATCTGGTTACCTGATGCTATGGAGGGTCCTACTCCTATTTCCGCTCTTATACATGCTGCGACTATGGTAGCAGCGGGGATTTTTCTTGTTGCTCGACTTTTTCCTCTTTTGATAGTCATCCCTTCCATACGAAATCTAATCGCCTTAATAGGTATAATAACAGTACTTTTAGGAGCGACTTTAGCTCTTGCTCAAAAAGACATTAAGAAAGGTTTAGCTTATTCTACAATGTCACAATTGGGGTATATGATGTTAGCTCTAGGTATGGGGTCTTATCGAGCTGCTTTATTTCATTTGATTACTCATGCTTACTCAAAAGCATTGTTGTTTTTGGGATCTGGATCGATTATTCATTCTATGGAAGCTGTTGTTGGGTATTCTCCAGAGAAAAGCCAGAATATGGTTTTTATGGGGGGGTTAAAAAAACACGTACCAATAACAAAAACTTCTTTTTTATTAGGTACACTTTCTCTTTCTGGTATTCCGCCCCTTGCCTGTTTTTGGTCCAAAGACGAAATTCTTAATGATACTTGGTTGTATTCACCAATTTTCGCAACCATAGCCTGGTCTACAGCAGCATTAACTGCATTTTATATGTTTCGCATCTATTTACTTACGTTTGAAGGTCATTTAAACGTTCATTTTCAAAATTACAATGGAAAAAGAAGCAGTTCCTTCTATTCAATATCCTTATGGGGTCAAAAAGGACTGAACCCTATTAAAAAAAATTTTAGTTTATTAACTTTGTTGCCAATCAAAAATAACGAAAGTGTCTCTAAGAATTCACACGGAAATATAAAAAAAACGATGCTTATTATTAATAATTCTGACAATACAAAAATTTCACCATATCCTCGTGAATCGGGTAATACTATGTTATTCCCTCTGTTTGTATTGATTTTTTTTACTTTGTTCATTGGATTAATAGGAATTCCTTTCAATCAAGAAGGCATAGATCCGGATATATTGTCTAAATGGTTAACCCCATCGGTAAACCTTTTACATCCAAAATTAAATAATCAAAATTCTTTGGATTGGTCTGAATTTTTGACAAATGCAACCTTTTCAGTTAGTCTAGCCTACTCTGGAATTGTTATAGCGTCTTTTTTATATAAACCCATTTATTCATCCTTACAAAATTTTGACTTAATTAATTTTTTTGAAAAAAGGCATACAAATGTCTTTTTTTCAGACAAAATAAAAAATGTAATATATGATTGGGCACATTATCGTGGTTACATAGATGCTTTTTATACAACATATGTAATTCGGAGTGTAAGAGCATTGTCCGAACTAGTTTATTTTTTTGACAGACGGGTAATTGATGGGATTCCAAACGGGTTTGGTGTTACAAGTTTTCTTGTAGGAGAAGGTCTCAAGTATGTAGGTGGAGGCCGCATTTCTTCTTATCTTTTTTTGTATTTATTCTATGCGTCAATTTTTTTATTAATTTACTATTTTTATTTTACGAATATGAATTTGACTGATCAGTAATAATAATGCGAGGTATTTTGATCTGGTATACACAAGAATCAATCCGAATTTCCTTATTGATTCATTTTATGATCTAATTGATACGTCATTGAATTAGTATTCATGTATCAAAAAGGGATGTAAGACAAGGCATATGCGCAGCTATTTATCCACCCGATATATAGGGTAGGGGATATATAAGACAATTGTATCATCAATCAATTTTCAATCGTGGATACATATGTATCCTTAACATACTGAAACGACTACCATTATTAGTATCAAACCAATAGCGATTCATACAAGCTAAATCTTCTAATCGATAATTCGGCCAAAGGAATAATTTTAATTTTATTTTATCTCTATCAAGATCTTTGCTTTCATCCAAAAATTGACCGCAGGTTTTTACCTTGTTCCCATTGCAAAATACTGCATTTTTATCCACACAATTACTATTCCTTGAATTGAAACAACTTAGAATTCTCAATTCTCTACGCCGTCTAGACGATAAAAGATTTTCAGGAACAAGCAAATCATAATGATTTTTGTTTCTATTTTTCGTCATCATTTGGTGTCTTGCAATCGATTCCTCAAAATGATTCTTATCCATAATTTCTCTGTATCTTTTTTGATTCTTTTTTTGTTTAATCTCATGAACCAAAGAAATCCTTATGGTTTGATACATAAGAAATTCTACATTATGTTTTACAGGTATACGAACGGGTTCGATAAGAAATATTCCCTCTTTTAGGATTTTTGAAAGATTCAAATCCCGGATTAGCATTGGATCCAGAGTTAACTCCTCCTTCTTAAGAAAGCCGAAACCAAACTTTGTTGTCATTCTGCTTTCCTTTTCCCATTCAAGTACGGACAGCGCATAATCGAAAAATTCCATAGTCAAAGGACTCAGCAGCCATTTCAATTGCAAAGCAAAAGATCCTTTCATGAACGCACCAAAGTCTATTTCCCAAGTCCAAATGCTTTTGGATTTATTTTTCGTTCTACCCATTTTCATATCTGATTTCGTATAAAGTTCTTCCATATATTTTTGTTGGTTTGAGAGAACAGATTCAGGGTTCCCTCGGTTTTGGGCATCTGATGCGAGATCTCTTTGACCTGTGGTTTTTTTTTCTTCTTGATTCTCTAATTCAAAATCTTTTTTTTCTTTTTCATTTGATAGTAGAAGATCCCCTTTTTTATTTTTAGTGATATTTTTATTTTGACTAACATCTTCATTAAAATTAAAAATAAGTGAATGAATTGGTATAAACCCCGGTTTCATTTTATATACATTAAAAAATAACTCAAATTGTGGGAATAACCAAGGTATCGGCTTCGATACAGGACGATTTAGTCTTTCTTCATTCATTCCCATCCAATCAAAGGGGTTTCTTTTCTTTTTTTGATTGGATGGGTTGATTTCTTTATCTTTATTAATTTTGAGATAAAAAAGACCTTTCGTATCAAAATATTTTCTATCTGGATTTTTTATATACATAAAATAATCTTTTCTTATAAAATTAGTAATAGGGATACTCGCCCCCATATCAACAAATTTCGGTTTATGTATGTTGTAATTATATGAGTCCTTCTTATCTTCATAATAAATCGATTGATATGCTAAAAGATCATATCTATACATTTTTAGAAAATGATCGTTTTTATTTAGCAATAACGAAACCTTTTCCTCTCTTTCAGATGAATCCCGTTTGATTAAATTTTGATTTTCAACCCTACAATGTTGATTGACTATATTTCGCCATTTTTGCGGTACTAATTCAGACCATTTTTGCTCAGAGAAATCGTATGGATAATGACTCTTTAACCAATTTTTCCATTGATTCATTCCAGAATTCTGAAGTTTCTTATGCTTTAATTCGGAAGAAATTATTCCTTGTCTTCGAAAAAAATCTTTTATTTCATTCTTAAGAAATAAAGATGCTCCGTCATATTGAAGGACAGATCTTAACTTATACAAGTTAATAACCTGGGTTTGTGATAATTTGTAAAATACATAGGCCTGTGACACGAGGGATAATTTAAAAGAAACCCCCGACTTCGTCTGAATCTTATGACGAATACGAGAAGGTGAAAGTTTTTTTTGTATAGTTGAAATACGCTCAATTATCTTTTTCTCTTTTGTATCAAAAATATATTTTTTTTTTAATTTACGAAAAAGTTTGATAATGAGCATGGGCCTATAAAGACTATTAGTAAGACGATTAATGATATATGGAAAGCTCTCTAGAAGGATATCCGTGTATATCCTTTCCACGATCCATTTTAAAAAAAAATGTGATTTACGGATTAATCGATCATTTCTTCTTTTGAATATCTGAAAAAGATTTTTTAGTGATGCTAATTTTTGAGCACCATAACTTGTTTTGTTAGGACTAATATTTATCTTTAGAGTTCGAAATCCATTTTTATTGTCTTTTGTAATTCTTTCGATTTGATTTCTGATTGTGCTTGTTCTATCAGTCAGATCTTTCATTTTTATTTCTGTCAGTGAATAATTTGTCCAATCCATAGATCGGGTTTGAATGGATGATTCATGAATAATCTGATTATTGATTATAGAATCTTTTTTTATTTCACTCGAATCCTCTCTCCATTTTTTTGGTTCTTTTGGGACCTTTAGAAACAAAAATTTTGTTCTTTCTTTGAAACTTTTTAGAACTCGAAAACTCCATTTTCGAATTGCTTTTTGGAGTTTTTTCAAAGGGGGTCCAAAATAATAACAAAACAAAATACCAAGTCCTACGAGAGGAGAACCAAAAGGACGCTCAGTTTCCAGTCCCCAAACCGTTAAAAAAGCAGCAGGACTTTCCTGCTTTGCATTTTGATCCCTACGAGAAGGTCGTATCTTAGATCGGTGCCAAGGTTTCAGACGGAAAGGAAATCGTATCATTATTTGTATACCCTCCGCGACCCAGTTTTGAGTAAAAATTCCGTTTCTTCCTGTTTCTAGTACTGGCATACCATTATAGGTGCATATAACATACACTTCTCTATTCATCTCCCTTATATCCTGCTCCCACTCGGACTCTTGGCGTAATAAGAAACGGACAATATTTTTAGCTAGTATCAACGAAGGTAATACAATAGATTGTCTAAGCCTCGACTGAATTAGTAAAATCAAAGCTCTTATTCCATGAGCATAAATAAGGATATCATAGAGGTCTGAT